TTCTCCCACTTAGGATTACTATGTTATGGGATTTTTATAGAATATCAAAAATGATTCAGTTTCTACCATTATTATGCTATTCCATATTCCAATATACTTGAATACCAGAAAACGAAAGGTATTCTTCATTTCATCTTTTCGCTGAGAGAAAGAAATAAAAATAAGAAACAATATAGAGTCCTTTTTTAGCACTTACCCGCTTAATTATTATTAATATGAATATGGATTCCATTGGTTAAAAAATGCTTCGTAAATTACCTATTTTTTCGTCGAATTCGTAGAATACAATGGGGAAGTGTATAATTATGATGAAAAGGCTTGGGTTGTATTTATGAAACATTAAACACGTGCAGATATACCTAATCCATATCTCTTTTATTGCTCTCCTATTCACGGCAATATGAGTCGTGCTCTATCAAAAGACAATTTCTATTCAATGAAAATTGAAGCAAGATAATTTCTTGACAATTCCCTTTATTTATAGGCAACATACTATAAATAAGATATCCTATTTGGTATCTGTGTAACAATTTCCGTTCTGGGGTTTACATATACTTATAATTTTTGTTATAATGGAAATTGAGAAGGATTTTTGATTCAAAAGAATCAATACTGATTAAGTATGTATCAATTTGTATTTTCTTATGTCATTAGGCAAACCAAATTTGAGATTCAAATCCACGAATCATTCAGGAATTCTCAGTCAACGAATAGTTAATGGTTCCCATTTGTCATAAATTTTGGCTTTTTTGAATGAAAATATACATTTTATTTTTCAATAGAAAAGTGAGGGGAAGTTTTTTTGCATTGTGTGTTTTGAGATACTATACAATAAAAGGGGTGGCTCAAATACAATCAAAAGGGGAAAAAGGATTTCTTTTCTAATTTTCAAAAATTTCGAAAAAGGATTAAAAAAAGGATGCAAGTACAATAAACTAAAGTTTAGTAATCCAACCCAAAGGGGGAAAATTTTCTCCTATCGTTTTGGCGGCATGGCCGAGTGGTAAGGCGGGGGACTGCAAATCCTTTTTCCCCAGTTCAAATCCGGGTGCCGCCTCATCAACAAAAGAATCGAAATCTCTTATTCTGTTCTGCTGATATAACTCACCCAATTTTTCCCCAGCAGAACAGAAGAAGGGGACTGTTGATATTTGGTTGATTCTAAACATCTGTTCTGGGGATTTTGTAAAAAATTGGAAATCTTTGAATCTAAAATTCAAAGAAAGATTATAATGGTCGAAGCAAGACTTCCCGATTCCCTTCTACTGCTAACGGAATCTGTACTAATTGGGTCTTGAATTCCATTGGCTAGTCGGCGGATAATTTAACTACTAGTTGTGCAAAGTCCTTTTTATACTGGAATCTACATATATAGACTCGCGAGAATCTCTGAGTGTTCAGGCATTCAATCACTATTAGATTAAGATTGGATGTATAATTTACTTTTTTATAGAAAAAGTATAGAAAAATGCAAAAAAATCATTTTTTTGAAACCCCTCGTCAAGAGTATAATATACTATCTACCAACTGCTTCAGAGAGACAATCGAGAAAGGGTACGGATTAGATCAAATTAGGAAATATAAGTATATAATAGATAGCAATTTCTCTATTTTTACTTAGGAAGGGCAACAAAAAAAGGAAGGGGTTCCTCTTATTTTATTACTACATGTTCCATTAGTAACATTCCCTTGTGATGTCATTGTGTATTTTACTTGTCTTTAGTCTTTCCCGATTCGACAAGGAATTTTTTAGAAATGGATTTATTTGATTGGTTCATCAATAGTGTTCGGGCGGAATCCCTTTTTGACTCTGGACCATTGATTCCACTATTATTAATGAGCAATAATGGAATAATTCTATCATAGAGATAAGGGACATAATTCACATGGATATAGTAAGTCTCGCTTGGGCTGCTTTAATGGTAGTCTTTACATTTTCCCTTTCACTCGTAGTATGGGGAAGAAGTGGACTTTAGAAACACTACTAATTTAGTTGAGGAATGAAACCGTATCAATTGTTTTAGAGATCGTTCTGCAACGCATTTTTTGATTTGAATTGGAATAATTTGAAAATCAAAATATCTTCATTTAAAAATTCCATTGGATTCTAGTGGATAAATTTATTCTATAACAGTAAAACAATTATTTCAGATTGATCGGAATAAATAGATGTATCAAAGAAATAGAATTGGGTCCTACCTCAATTCCATATATGGAATTGATAACTACATATATTGAAGATAGAAGCAAATATTACGAATTGATTATAAAGTCAAGTACAGCTTTAATACACTACAATAACACTAATAGAGAGTATGGTAGGAAAGAAATTTCTTTCCTACCATACTCTCGGATCTCATAGAATACCGCCGATTATAGCCTGTTGATTTCACTTAAGATGCAAAAATGGAATCCTTTTCATTTGATTTCTTCAACCATTGATAAGAACTCAGAAATCAAGTTTCATTTAAAGGAATTTCTCATTTTGACTGACTGTTTTTACGTAAATGATAAGTAGAAAAGCAGTAGGAATTAAAATGAACAGTGCAGTAGCAATAAATGCAAGAATATTTACTTCCATAATCTCATCGTTTTTTTTATTTCACAATAACTCGGGATTTAATCCCATAGAGATGATAAATCTTTCACCTGTCAATTCAATGAATGCATTACCATCGATGATCTTGAATCGGATCAAATAACAATATCTGAGCTATTAAATTAATTCGTCATCGAGAATTGAATAGTATAACATACGAAGATCTTTTATCCATACCGAATCCAAGATTGGATTCCCGGCCCAATCCAAAATTCCTTTATTTATCCTTCTTTTCTGTTCTTTCTTTTCTATAACCTACCTTAGGTCTTCCTTGTAAAAACATCAAATGAAGTATCATCTAACCACCCGTCCGTTTCCATTAACTACAAAACCCCAACAAACAATACAAGCGAAGTGGAAAAAGAGAGGAATTAGGTTCTAAACGCCGTTAATGATCCAATTTTCTTTGGAAGACAAAGAAGTATGATAAAGATGAGTCGCGGGAGAAAAGATGGAAGATTCTATCAACTTCTTTAGTTATTTTCATTTTAGTTTAGGGTTTGTTCTTTCTTCGACAGAATCCTGAAAAAAGGGGGGGGGCAACCCCTTCGGAATTCAATTATGCTCCCTGTCCCTTCTTTCACAGAAAATGGGGAGGCGAATTGATATTGGATCCGTCGGGACTGACGGGGCTCGAACCCGCAACAGCCGCCTTGACAGGGCGGTGCTCTGGCCAATTGAACTACAATCCCGAAATAAGAAGGGATCTAGCAGAAAATTTGGATTCTTTTTTATTCGCTCGTATCGGGTATTTCTTAAGAACAAGAGGGTTCTACCATCTGGTGGTAGATTGGCCAATTGTTGGGCCGAGCTGGATTTGAACCAGCGTAGACGTATTGCCAACGAATTTACAGTCCGTCCCCATTAACCACTCGGGCATCGACCCCGGTCGAATAAATTTTAAGCGTTCCATAAGCAACTTCCTTTCGGAGTACCAAACCTGCCCCACCCCCAGGAGGACTTGAACCTCCCCCTTCTCCTTGAAAGAGAGAAATCCTGGACCGCTAGACGATAGGGGCCATATCCATAGATTTTAATGGCCGTACCGATCCTATGCGAAAACATGAAAAGAAACGTATAAGCGGAGGATATACGAGAGGAGCTGTCCCCAAAATGGAAATTTTGCCAATTCGAAATTGTTAATAGGAGTGGGGAAAGAAATCTAGAAGAAAGGGATTGAGATTCTATTTCTTACACTTTAATTGTTAAGATGAGATATCCCTATCTCTTTCTATAGCGAATTGGAGGGATCTGTTCAATAAAAGAAAAGCAATTAGGATCGGTTTTGAAATTGCATTTTAGCCTAAAATTGCTAGTTTAAAAATAAGTCAATAGCCATTATGAGTTTCTTGCATGTACTTATCTATATATATATATAGATATTTTATACAGTGACCCGTTCAGGAATTCAATCAAAGAAGCCCTTTTAACTCAGTGGTAGAGTAACGCCATGGTAAGGCGTAAGTCATCGGTTCAAATCCGATAAGGGGCTTTGTATTTTTTTCAGTCGTAGTATTCATATTTGAAAGAAGAATAGCGATATTATTATTATTCATAGTAATAGTAACCAACTGTATAATAATACCTTATCATTCTAATGAGTTATAGTATATTAGTTATAGTTATCACGAATAATGATAAGTCATTTGTTGAATCACCAAATATTCCTATTTTCAATTAGGCCAATGAAATCCATTGTAAAGATTAGAAATCAATAAAAGAAAAATAAGTGGACCTGACCCATTGAATCATGACTATATCCGCTATTCTGATATTCAAATTCAATAGAGATGAAATTGGAACAAGTTGACCCCCTTAATTTTCATTTCTTTGGACTCCGCAAGAATTTGTCGATATTTCCAATTCAATCGTCTTGTGACTTAGAATAAATGGTTCTCTGTGGAGGAACGAAATGACAATTTATTCTAAGTCACAAGATAAGAAAAATTTTCACTATGCTTTCTTTGATTACAGATCAAGATTAATTTATATCTATATAATAATAATATTTCTATATTTAGATTTATAGCTATCAGATCGTGGCTTGATGTACCAAAAATTTCTATTTCGTTGCATCCTATATTTTTGTTCCGACAATCGTATGAAGAATGGATGCGAGAAAAATACTCTCATTTCCAGTCTCCTATTTATTTTATTGAATATTGTTATTGTATTGAGTATTGAAGTGAAGTAAAAAATTGGAAACTCTCTCTTTTTCTAACAGAGAAAAAGAAATAGAAAAAAATTAGTAATTTAGTATACATAAAAATTAGAAGAATTTATAAAGAGAGTTCTTTTTCTTAATCTCATGAACAAGATCTAATAATCCGTTTAGTTGATGGAAGAAGAGGGGGGGGCAGGTCTGAGGATCAACCGGTAGTGGGCGAGGGGATTGCTTTTT